CTTTTTCTGAAAAAAAAAGAAGGGTGACTCAACTTCTCAGCTAGAGTTGGGGGTGGGACTTGTTGGCATAATGCAAGCTGGAACGTGGGAATTCGAGGTCTCATGAACTACTACTAAAAACCTACTTTTTTTCTTTTTGGACAAACGATATCAGGTCAGGTCTATGGATGGATCCAGATCTACGGGCCGGCCGGCCCCGGCCGATGAGCATAGGGAATCTATACTCGAGCGTTCAACTGGGCCCCTGACAGGATAGGTGAGGAATCACTCTTGATCTTTTTTATTGGGGCCTACAACTTCTCCGAGCCGACTAGCATCCCTTTCCACTGCGCATTTATCGAACAAAGAAGACGACTATAGGATCGAATTCGCTTTCCATGGTGAACTGGTCGTCCCATACCTTCTGCCTGTCTCATATGTGCGGAACCAGGTCTTTTTCGGTTCCAGCCCCCCCCTCGAATACATAGGGTAGGTAGGACTGGGTGAGAAAGGGTTCCCTGTTGCCAATAAACTTTCCCCGGCCTTCGATTCCCCTTACTCATAAAGGGTCTTACGGTCGGTACTAACTAAAGAAAAAGAGTCTTCTTTCTAAGAGTAGGCGTGGAGAGCTTTTTGCGGGGAAACTTGCAAGTACAGTTTGGGGGGAGACGGGCGTCGACCCAACCTTATGAGTATTCGGACTATAACAGTTCCGATGAACAGTCACTCACTTTTGACAGTTATACGATTCCAGAAGATGATCTAGAATTGGGTCAATTACGTTTATTAGAAGTGGACAATCGAGTGGTTGTACCAGCCAAAAGTCATCTACGTATTATTGTAACATCTGCTGATGTACTTCATAGTTGGGCTGTACCTTCCTCAGGTGTAAAATGTGATGCTGTACCTGGTCGTTTAAATCAAACCTCTATTTCGGTACAACGAGAAGGAGTTTACTATGGTCAGTGCAGTGAGATTTGTGGAACTAATCATGCCTTTATGCGTGCGCCCGGAAAGATAGGCCGACTGCTGAGCCCACTCTGGCTCAGCCGCACCACCCTGGGTGCGAGCCACCCGAGAAGCAAGCTATTACAGCGAGCGGCTGGAGCAGTATGGAGCCGAGGAGCAAGGCAGTAGATAAGATAGAAGAAGGGGTCAGGCTCCCGGTGGAGCAGAGGATACGGTTAGGATAACGAACTTGAAACGCGGAGCCCGAGCGTCCGGCGAGCGAGTGGTTAGTGGCCAATAGCGCCCTAGTTGATGGCATTCCTCTCTGCGGCTGGCACTCGAGGAACCACGGGGCACTCCATACAGAGCAAACAAGTCTTAGGGATGAGACGCCCGCGCAAGGACCTCAATTCTCATTAGGAGGTCGAACCAAGGACCTATGGAAGTCGGGGCTAGCCCGTCCCCATGGGCAACGCAACAGTGTCCTGAGGGAGGAGTTTAGAGGCCTTATAGTAGCACGGACTTCTTTTTCTTTCTAGGTCATGCGAAGGGGGCCAGTCCAAGATCGTACTGTTCCTCTACAAAGACAACAGACGCTCTCAACGGCTAGGCGCCACTCTCTTTCTGAGTTATTCCAGCTTCTTCATGATTTCGTGCCGCGGTGAACAAACAAAACAAAAAAGAGGGCCATCTCAGCGGAAGGAGAAGGACCTGCAACGGCAGAGACTACTGACCCTATTCTTGTTCCTAGCCGTCTTTTACGAGTCCGGAAAGCCTCCTCAGAGGGATCCTCAAAATAGAATAGAGAAGGGCGGGCAGGGCTCCCGCAAGAGCCTCCCCCCTCTTCCCGGTCAAGATAGATGGGAAGGAGCCCTATCAAGGCCATAAACAGTCTCTTTATTTATGTACGTACACCTTTGTTTCAGGGTGGGGCCGCCCTTCCTCCTGCTAATCCGGCCATTTCCGAACCTGTCTTTCTCATCCCATTCAATGGAGGACTTTTAAATTCTTGCGATTCCCAGCCCCCTTAGCTTATTATTTTATATATATCTATATTTATTATTTATAAAGGGTTCCGCTCGGCTAAATAGGCTCAATGATCTCTTTCTTCGCTTCGATAGGCCGGTACGGCGCTCCGCGTGGTTATATTCATACATGTTCCGACTCGCCGGTCATTATGGATCTAGTGGCATGGCGGGGCAAAAGAAAGGGGGGAGGGGGGAAGCAACTACGAAGCTTCGTAGACTCGACAAGTCGCTCCGCTTATAGAATATAATGAAGCAAGCTAGCGACTCTCCTAGTAGCGAAGGAAAGGGTCAGGAAAGGAGCAGAGAAGGGGTTGGATTTCACCTATGATCATATCAGTGGGCAACCATAGTTTACTTTTTTCGTAGTGTTGTTAACGTTGTTGAAAGCTCATTACTTATTTAAGTAGGCCTCGCCTTTCGGAGCAGCTCCCAGCTCACACTATGGTGGAGGAGGTGCCGTGAAGATCTAGGAGTGTGAGCAGTACGAGCTGAAAGGCTCCCATACTGTTTGGAGGGCAGGGGGCATAGATGCCAAACAAACCTGACCCCTATCTATCGTCGTAGAAGCTGTTCCTAGGAAAGATTATGGTTCTCGGGTATCCAATCAATTAATCCCCCAAACCGGGGAAGCTTAAGCGGAAATGAAAGGGTAGGGTGAGGGAAAAGAAAAGGGGGGAAGCAACTCAATTTAAGGCTTCGCTCCCAGATCGCTTCGTGAGCTCATTTAGTAGACAGCGAGTGTGCGCCCCTTTAGAGAAGAGATAGGGGCGAGTACTACACGAGCTCGTAAGTAAAGTACGGAACGAGCCTTGTCTACGAAGCAGAGCGACCTCGTCTTGCTTGCTTCTGGCGAAGCTTCTAGCACTGGATAATAGGCATGGCAGGAATACTACTTTTTAGGTCGACCACTACACTACATAGAAGCGATAGCGAAGCCAAGCCGTATAAAGGCGAGCAGCCCTTATAGCAATAACAAACGGCCTACTTATAGCCCTTCCCAATTTCCAGTAGTAAAGTTTAAGCAGGATAACCCCCTCTCTATTCTTCTCTTCATGTATGTGGGCTGCCTGCCCCGTCCCGAATAGACGAACAGGAACAAGCTGAAGAAGCGAGAGAGATTTGAGATTCCGTAAGTAAATGAGACTTTCTGTTTTGTCGAGAGGAAGGACCCAAATGCCTAAACAAGACAAGAACCAACTATATGCTTAACACAAACAGGTCCTCCCTCTAGCACACGGGGATCGGCCCTACGCACCGGGGACGAAGCGTAGAGGTCACTTTAGCTTGTTGTACCGGAGTGGTTCATCGTCAAAAGAACAACAATGGCTTGTAGCATTTCCTATTGATTTGTCTAGGGGATGGGATGTAAAAGAAGGCTTTATCGTCTAAAGGCAGGGGTGAGCTTTCTCACTATACCTCGCTCTTCTTTTATCCCGCCTGGTTTCTTATTCCTGTTCCGTCAATTTCGTACGTAGACAGTTAGTTGCTCTGACTAGTTTTTTAGTGCAAAAAAGGACCAACGACGACCCTATCCTAAAGGAGAAGAAGGAGTAGGAGCAGAGCGGAGAATCTTTTTTGATTCCAGCCGAGAAGACTAGTAAAAGGAAGGATCAAGAATGTTATATATTTCAGGAGCTAGATCAGTTGCCGATGAACAAGTCAGAATTGCCTCAACAAAAATAGATGGAATTGGGCCTAAAAAAGCCATTCTGGTTCGTTATCGATTAGGTATCAGTGGGAACATAAAGATAAAAGAATTAACTAAGTATCAGATCGACCAAATTGAACAAATGATAGGTCAAGATCATGTTGTTCATTGGGAATTGAAGAGGGGAGAACGAGCAGACATCGAACGATTAATTTCTATTTCTTGTTATCGTGGAATTCGTCATCAAGATGGATCACCCTTACGCGGTCAACGAACTCATACTAATGCTAGGACTTGTCGCAAGCAAATTAGGAAATAAAAGAAGTCTACCGAAAGCCTTGGTACTTGTCTGATCAATCACACTGATAGCTTCAATAGTTCACTGAAATTTTGATTTGGGGATTTCACCGGTTACTAATCCAGTATCGGTATAGTAGGCCTCCTTGGCCACTCCACTAGTGGCTCGGCTTCGCCCTAGAAGCTACTGCTTACGCCTCTCTAGGCTTCGCTATCGCTCATGACTGGTATATGGATCTCTCTATGTAGTGGTCGGCCTTCTAGAAGCTTCGCCAGAAGCGACTAGTCGCTTCCCGAATGCCCCTTTCCTTCGCTACTAGGAGAGTCGCTAGCTTGCTTGCATTCTAGAAACGGTAGCTTCCGCGCCCTTCCTGCCTACTGAAATAGATGTGAATGATCGTGACAGCTCTTAAAATCCTATTCAGTCTGATTAGATATGTCACTGAAAGAAAGTGATTCTGTTCCCTCTCTTTTTTTTTAGGATTCCGAGGATGGGCCGGCCCATCCTAACATCATTTATGAGGAGCCGGACGACAAAGCCTCCTCCTCAGATAAAGATGTCTCCGACGCAACTCTCCCGGCAATCAAAACTTTCTCTATTTATATTTTTGTTTTTTGGCGGGTTCGGTCAGGAGGGACAAAAGAGGGATGCTTTCTATCAGTCAAAAGCAGATACCGCCCCCCATGCTCCTAAGGTCCACTTACCGAGGAATAGAAAGGAAGGACCCGGGGCCAGAGCAAGTTGGGTTGGGGTATAGAGCCGTAAGCGCGGTGGGGGGTGACAAAGGACGTGCTCGTACGGTTCATATAAGGAAATTAAAAAGTCATTGATTGTTGGGAACTTTCACTCCTCTATATTCGAAATATGCCTTTCTAGGAGCATTACGATCTGCAGCTCAAATGGTCTCTTATGAAGTCTCTATTGGTCTTATTCTTATTGTGCGCCTTGTGAGCGCGTTTGGATCCGCGAAGGAAATCGCTCGGATGTTCCCCTAACCCAACCCGGGAACGGACCGGAGGGAACCGCAGCATGGGGAATGTCCGCGTCTCGTCGCAAGGCTCATTTTGAGTTGTGGGTCATAGGGCGGGCAGCTTTTTCTGATCAAGGGCCGGGGCACAAGGGTCCTAGTACTATCCAGGTGCGAAGAAGCCCGGAGGTGACTGCAATGAGCAGAAATCTCACTCACCGGCCTAAACGACGAGCAAACACTCGAACGTGAGAGCAAGGGATCACCCAACGAATGGACGAGCTCAAAGGGGGGAGGAGAGAGGGTGGGCAAGAACCATGTTTTCAGAGAAGTGGCGGTCCGAATCTTATCTGAACTGCGAGAATAACTGACTAAGCCGTGCCATAAGGGGTCATTCTCCAAACGGGACGGGACCAAGCCTTTAGGTTGTTAAAGTAGGTTGGGTGACAGATCGGCCATAGGAGTACTCCGGGATATAAACCAGGGCAACAAAAGTGGAGCATACGGCGATGCCGCCCGTTTTCGTTTCGTGGGAGTCCCCGGCAGAGGAAAGGGCTGTAGGTGATGGCGCGTTCTGCTTCTTATCTAGAGAGGGGCGCTGAAATCCTTTCTATGGGCTCGTGCGTGGCAGCTGGTATAGATGAATAAAGGCGGACCGCTTGAACGGGACCTATTCTCTTAATATAATAGGCGGCAAAGCGGAATAGAAAAGCACGGACGAGCCACATGCAGGGAAACTTGCACGTGTGGTTCTGGCCGGGGACCCCGGTATACTGTACTAATATGTGTAGGTCCCCGTAATTCGAGTGAGATTGTCATGGCGCAAAAGCAGATATGGTCCGGTATTCCCTTGTTCCCTGTATTGGTTATGTTCTTTATTTCTTGTCTAGCAGAAACTAATCGAGCTCCGTTTGATCTCCCAGAAGCGGAAGCTGAATCAGTTGCAGGCTATAATGTAGAATATGCGCGGGATGCGATCCTTAATAGTTCACTGTTGGCGGAAGCCAATGTCCCGGGGTCCCGGGGACTCATTCTGACTGAAACAAGGGGCGGGTCTTTACCAACTTAAAAATCTGCTATTTTAGGGAAGCCAAAAAACGTGAGCGCCTAGCGCGAGCCTTATTGAAAAGGCCCTTTACTAAAAACATAGAAGGTAAGGCCGGCTTTCGAGCTGTAGCTTTACAACCATAGGGCTTAGATAGGCCCTTCTTATTATATTAGTAAGATAGGTTGCTTGAGCGCATTTTGACCCTTTCTATTAGTAAGGTTGTCGTATCGATCAAGGCGAAACTTTAGTTTGATTGCAGGGCGCGCGTTAGCGCTTTACTAATAAGATAGAAGGGGCTTTTCTTGTTTAGTAAAGTCTCGCTTTTTGATAGGAGTAGGTGCGGCAGGGCACTCTTCATTCGAAACTAATGAATGTCAGGTCGGGGCTTTCTGCCTTGTTATCAAAAAGGGGGTTGGGTAAAGCAAACTCCCTCCTTGGACGAGCACGGGCTTAGTCAAGTAGAACCGGGTTGCGCTGCTGGATGCTCCGATCGAAAAGAAATCAGTGGGGCCATGCCGGTACGACTGAATATGCGTTAGAAAGGTCAATCCCTCCCCTACGACAAAAAAAAAGCGGGCCGAACTTCTAACAGCCCGCCCGCTTCCATAGAACAATATCGTGGCAACGTAGACCTAAGTGAAGTGGTCATATTGGATCCTTGGGAACCATCACAAGTACGGCCGACATCTATTTATTTAAACGAGAATGCCGTGTCGTCCAGCGGAGCCTAGAAGAAGATGACTCGCGCAGACAGCTGACTCCTTTTCAATAGAAAAGAATAGCCAAACCAGCCCAGCTGGCTGGTCAATCTCAGAAAGAAGATAGGCCGGCAAACCGGAGACGTACGACCACGGTCCCGACCTTACCAGCACCGGGGGTGTACTAATCAATGAACCCCCGAAACCTACTTTCTTTTCTGACAAAATCAACCAAGCCTAACCGGTCACGACATGTTGTTGATATTGATTGAGTTGGAGGGACTTTCGATTACTTCATCCATCCATAAACCTAGACCCCGATAACCTTCGTAACCAAAGCGTCACGACAACATCCAAAGGTCACCCTTGGATTCTTAGGGGGGCAAGGAAGAGGCTGTTATGTTAGTTGTAGCGCGCCTTCCCTCTTTATAACACTTCGGAAAGATTTTTCAGTCTTTTCTTATGATGACCTGGTCGAGAGAGTACGATACATCGGTGTAAAAGATTGATCCCTTTGGATCTTGGTCCATGATGGCCTTTTTATTAATAGAACTGGAAGAGGAGGAAAAGAAATAGCTTATGATGACCATCTATTTGAGTCGATCATTTCGTAGATCTAATTCAAGTTTTTTTTGATGCAGTGGAAAGGCCTTAAAATCTGAAGTTTTACGCTTAAAGGAAGAAATGTTCTTGGTGGATGCAGGACTTGCGACCGCCAGAATGAGTATGCAGGATGAGCCTAAAGGAGTTCCAATCAACCGAGCCACCAGGTTTGAGAATAAGGTGGGATCCCTGGATCTAGTGGCCAGCGAATCACTGATCAAAAAGCAGATTTTTTTTAGATTCTTCATGGATCTAGTGACCGGTGAATCACTGATCAAAGAGCGAGCTGCCGCCAGGTTTAATGATTTGGTGGGATCCTGTAGTGGCTGGTGAACCGCTTCTTCTTCTTCCACGAAGATTCACACAAAACCGAGCTTGGATGGAACTGAACAAGATTTGGCGAACGGGTAAAATTTTTATTGATAAAGTAAAAGGAGGTTATTCAGTAGCCATCGCAGGTTTCATTACTTTTATTCCATTCTGTCTTCTCATAAGAAGAGGAAGGATATCGAATGATCAATTCACCATTGAGAGCATTAAGCCCAAAAGGACGAATATTGTGGTGTTCTAACAGCAGCAGTCAAACGGGGGCGTGAATGCGAGATGCCAGCGGAAAAGAAAAGGATAGAAGCTGGAGACTGGCCTATATTCCTACTAATGTGATCCCCATTACTTCAAATATGTTCTACACTACGATATATTGCTCTGATGTTTTTACAATTATCTTTTTTGAAGCAGATAGTTCACAGTGCTCATTCTATCGATACTGGGAAATCAAAAAAAAATCATGTTTACACTCAATTTTCATTACGAAGATGTATCACGTCAGGATCCGTTGCTCAAACCGAATCACGCCAACGTTATGGAAGTTCCTGGATCGTGTAAAATAAGAGTAGTACCAAAGGCAGCACCTTCTGATTTCATAATCAAAAATGGAAAATTGGCTATGGAGATTCCGTGCGGTCAGAAATTAATACAGACACAAAGGGCTTCGACAGGAAAGTCGTTTCGATCCAATCCATTCTTGGGGTCAAATAAAGAAAAAAAAGGATATGTAAGTGACCTAGCACGGCAAAGCACTCTCCGAGGGCATGGAATGTCTCATTTTTTGGTAAGAATCTCCGCAGTAATGTCTCTGTTAGATTTTCCGGTCGAAATACGGGAAAAGTCCATTCAATTCTTGATGGAAATGGAGTTTTGCGAATTCTCCCCGGAACTGGAAGATCATTTCGAGATCTTCGAGCATATTCGAGGGTTCAATGTAACTATTGTAACTTCGGCCAACACACAAGATGAGACTTTACCACCGTGGAGCGGCTTTTTTCAAAAAGATGAGGGGGAAAGTCAGTAAGATGTCGGAGAAGCAAAATATACGAGATCACAAACGTAGATTGCTCGCGGCTAAGTATGAATTGAGACGAAAGCTTTATCAATTTGTAAAGATACCGATCGATCTAGTGATATATCGTCTTGGTAGCATCAAACCAATAGAACAAGGGTTAGCTCTGCAGCTGGTCTACAAGCAAGGTAAGTAGGTCCATGCGACCGGACCCGGATGTACCCTTTAGCCGCGAGGGGAACCGGGTAAACAAAGTCGCGATCAGAATGAATGGTAGTTCGCTGGGCCTGTCTTTTGCTCCCAGAGGTGCTGGTTCGAATCCAGTTTGTGACAACCACAAAGCCTTTGATCATAGAATATCTCGGGACCCCCGCTGGTAAGGGGCTCTGGCAGCTGCACTTTTTTTTTATGATGCATCGAATGCTTCCTCTGCTTTCAGTAAAAATCAAAAAGATTCTCGAGGCACTCTTTCTCTTATAGCGCTCTTTCCTTCCCTTCGAGCTAGCCGGAAGAAATCCATTTCTTTTATCTGTAAGAGAAAAGGCGCTTATTCCATGAAATAGGAGCGCAGCGGAGTCATGAACAAACAAGAATAGCCACTTCCTTATCTACGCTATTTACTTTCCTCCCCCCGTGGGAAGTAGCAAGAGCCTTTATCTAATCTACTATTGAACCATCTCACCTGAAAAAGTAAGTCGCTACCTTAAGGCATGCCTTGACTCCACTCGATGGGACTTGCTTTCATAAAGATTTTTGCTTATTTACTTTATTTACTCGCCTTTACTTTAGCAGATATCTTGTTTGTATAAGTAAAAGAGGATAAGACCACCGTTTGCCACATTTGCTGATGAAACAAGATAAAGAACGGGTTCTCCCTACTTGCATTGAGCGGGATGCTGCTTTCTTCTCTGTTTTCGAGATCGATTGACTTCCATTGACCTAGATGGGAGTTGTCTTCTTCGATAGCGGGTTCTACATCCGGCATCCCTCTTTATTTCCGGGAGAATGTAGCCGATTTACTTAGTAAGCTGGGACCTGTCCAATTGCTAGTTTGGCTGGAGTTGTTCGTTTCGAAATGCTAGGTTGACATAGAAGAATCCGAAAGGAGATGCATTGAAGAAATGTCAGGGCTGTTCCGCTAGTTGGATAGGCGACTTCTCAATCTTGGAAGAGCATCTTGCAAGGGTTAGAGGTTTTGAAGGATGAGCTGGTATGGAAGATAGAAAGCCACGTTTGTACTCGTGACTTAGTGGATCGAAACAACCAGTAGAGATTTCGGATCTTATTATACGTGACCCCGAGCCCCAATTCAGATCTTCTTTCCTGGTAACTGCCGCTTCGATCAAGCGTTAAACTACTACTTATGGCTTCGGTCGAGAAAGGTATGGGTCGGTAGGATAATGCTAGGGAAATTAGATCCACTGTCTCTACTCCCACCTATCCCGCTTAAGGTTATATGGATGAAGCTTGCTTTGGGTCCACCACCTGGAAGAGTATTGAGATTTCTTGCTTTGAAGTGGGATTGTAGTTAATCGATTAGCTAGTAGGCTAAGGTCTAAGCACTAAGGGAACAAGGGGCTAGCCTCAAAACCCTAACACTAAGCTAAGTGAACGACCAGCAGCTAATCGACTAAGTGGATTAGGATTGTTAGTGAGTGAAGGAAGCTCTGGGAAAGCTTACGAACGGGTATCCTTTGATTCCCTTTACAGTGGGAAGGAAGAAGCGTAGCGGGACGGGAGGAGTTAATACCCGGTTAGCCCCTCGCTTTATGGCTTAGAAGAGTAGCTGGCATTGGCTCTTTGCTTTAGGGACAGTCGATCAAGGGGATGACGGAAGATGGCATCAAATCCACGGCGTAAAGGCTTGGATGACTTTATTTAGGCCATGGCACTCTTTTCAATGGCAAGGACAGCTTTTGTCGTTTTTTGACTAAAGACATTCAATTTCGATCATTACTCCAGATTCCGTAATCCGACGTGAACTTGCACGACTGAGCTGCGCTGCGTTTGCCTAGCTGGGTGAAGGACGTAAAGGAAGAGGGCCGGCAAGTTACTTCTTTTTGATTCCCAGATGCATTGAAATAACAAATAAGCATAAGCAGTAAGCAGCGAGGATCACAGAGAGAAGGTGATTCACGGTGAAGTATTAATGGGAGACCAACTCCGGGTACTGGTAATAGACTTTCTTACAGGTCTCATATCCGAAGCTCGAGTAAAAGTGGGAGGAATTGCTTTCGAAGTTCTTCTAGTTCGACGAGAGCCAGATATTTGTTATATCCATGTTTATCTTACTATACTACTTTATATTAGATATTCAAAGATGGTCACTCTATTCTTTTAGCTATTCACTCACTGCACACTAATAGAATCTAAACACTTTCAAAGTGTGGTGGATTTCGTATTAAAGGTAGGTTGGCTGCGCTTGGGTCTCCTTCTCTTGTGTGCGTCTTAACTATTTCTTATTGAAAGGACAGGATCAGTATGACCTCTGGCTCAAGGCCCTTAGGCTGAGCCCATTCATTCCATTCGATCGATCTGACCTATTAAGCGATAATAGCAGAGGAGGATTTCTTTTCATTGAAAACACTTGATTCCCATCTGAACTTAAAAACGAAAGATCTCTATGACATAGGCGGGGCCCTCGTTTTTGAGCCTTTGTCTCACATCACCCAAAAAGTCAAGTTCCTTTCCGTCTCTATCGCAGATTAAAGCAGGGAAGAGCTGGTCCCGTTGGTCGTAATCTTGATTTAAGAAGTCATTAAATGCTTCTTCGGGATTGTATGGAACCTGGTTCGCCAAGGGAGGATTCTGTTTCAAGACTCCCTCAAAAAGCCGCAAACACTCATGCTGGAGCTCACGGATCTGGAGGTCTTTGTTTTCAAACTCCAGCAACCGGTTATATTCCTTCTGAGAGGGGGCATGCTCCAGCTGGAGTCTTATGTCCGACCAGTACGTCCCCTTTGCCTTACCGAGCAGATAAGGGCTATCGTCCTGCTCGAGGCGTAGAATGCGATTTTGCATTGACGACTCAAAGCTCCGATTTACGACCACATAATCTTGACGAGATGGTCCCGCTTCATCGCGCGCCACCGAAGAACGAGCCGACGTTCCCTCTGTTTCCGTTTCTTCCAACAACACATCGATCTCGAAGGAATCTTCCTTCCAGGAGTGAGAGTGTGATGGTCCGCCGGAACCAGAATGGGAGGGGAAGATTTCACCATTCGACTGAGTCATCATATTGCCTTCGATCACACCTGTAGTGAAGAAGGCTCGAAATGCGAGCCCTAAAAAGAAGGCCAGAGATGAAGAGCAGCCCATTTTGATCAATATGTTAGATAGGCCCTGCGCCCCTATGGAGCCCGCGACTTGTGCCATTGCTGTACAAAAAAAAGTGAGTCCCAAAAAAGAAAAACACAAAATATATAAAAACAGACCTACGGCGATCAGTAACAAAATTTTTATGTATCCCCTGCAACTAAAGAATTTAGAAAGACTCATTTTATTTTGCATTTTTATTTTCTTATTTTCTGTTTTTTTCTGTCATCCCCCTCATTATAGTCCTCCTAGAATCAATAGCATTTCGTCGGAATACATCCTGTCTTTTCACCTTAGTAGTCCTATGCATAGTCAGTACTATAGCCCCTCATACTTCTCTAACTTCACTTCCAGCTTATTCCGAAATAAAAGCTACTTGCAACTAAGAGCAAGGTGCGTAGCTGGCTTGTTAGGGGAAGAGGTTAGTTTACTTGCTTGTTAGAGAAAGGCTTTAGAAAGCACAGTAACAGCTATGAGATAGCCGCCCTCTACCCCACTCTTTTCAGTCGAGCTATTTCATAGCATCAAACTCTTGCTATTCTCATAGAGAACTGCCCACTTGAATAGAGGTTACAGCCTACTGTAATAGAGGATACATCCCGTATCACCTATCAATTCTCAAATGGCATCAACTCTATCTTGAAAAAAAGCTGGTAGTCTACCTTGAATAGTCTTTCTTTCATTTCTTTTCTAGCTCCTAGGCAAATGACTGATTTCAACGGAAGGAACCAAGTCTAACTTCTCTTACGATATTTGATTCTCGACCAGAGAGAAGTCAACGGAGGCTTCTTCCTAGGAGGCTTCTTCCAACACCCCTGTCACTTCGGGAGAAGGGTTTCCTCCTCACAAAAGGGGTAGCAGTGACCACGCCCCCTGGCTACTGTTTACCAAAACACAGGTTTCCGCTAAGTCGTATGACCATGTAAGGGGGTGACGCCAGCCCAGTGCTAGAAGGTCAAGGAAGTTGGTGACCTGATGACAGGGGAGCCGGCAACCGAAGCCCCTGTAAACCGCTGCCGTAATTATAAATTCCTTGTAGGGTAAGCTCCGACCTGCACGAAAGGCTTAACGATCTGGGAACTCTCTCGGAGAGAGGCTCGGTGAAAATAGAGATATCTGTGAAGATGCTGACTACCAGCACCTGTACAGAAAGACCCTATGAAGCTTCACTGTTCCCAGGGATTGGCTTTTCCTGCTCCTACGAAGAATAGGCCAAAGGGAGAACTGCAATCCACGTGGTATAGCGAGAAATTTTGTAGTACTACAGGACAAGCAAAGAACTTTAGGAAGAACCTTGAATGAAGGATCCTCTTATGGCCTGAATGATGTTAGTATATCCCACACAGCCTAAACAGAGAGAGAAAGATATTGCTCGACAGTGAAGGAGAGGAATGAAATAGCTCTACTGTAAAGGAGAGGAAGTAAGATAGGCCTACAACCAGAGCCAAGTAGACAGATAGCCTTGCAGGGATCAATCCACCTAAGGGGAACCAATCAGTCCCCCAGCAGGTGATTAGACGTAGGTTTTGCTCCTTTCCTCTAGGCTCACCTCCTTAACAGTTGAGCTCTTTCTCTTCAATTCATAGTCCTGAAGCAGATGTTTAAAGAAGAGTTTTCTATTCCAGGTTTTTCGAGTTAGGTTCCAGTATTGCATATGGTTTATAGAATGTTAGTAGTTAAGGCTTTGTTAAGAAGTTTCTTTCTTTGCGCCTTTAAACCTGAAGGGAGTTATGGCATTTGAGTTGAGTTACTAATAAGGTATCTTAGGAGCAATGCAGTGTAGAGAGATAATAGCAGTCTAGGGAGGGAGTCGCTGTCTATAAAGAGAATAGCTTGAGAGTGAGATCAGAGTAGGACCTGTTAGAATCATACCGAAGCCATACCCAGGCCATACCCGAACTCACCTCCCATCACCCCTTGAAAATAGGGCTTCCAACCCCTGGTTAAGGACCTTAGTCTAGCTTTCCTGTTTACTTGCTTTCCATTCATCCATCTCCTCCTGGAAGGACAGAATGGTAGGGGAGGCGAGAATCACTGGTAAGGGTTGGCCCGGAGCTCTGCGGTTGATCCGTTGGGTAGGAATAAGAGTCATTAATGGCTTTCGAGATGAGGCAGCCAGCCACTCTTCCTGGGTAATGCGCCCAAGAAACTGTGCATGTGTCACTGTTCCGGTCGTTGGGAACGGTCATGGTGTAGCCTGTGCAGAAGATGAGTGAGATGTATCCCGACAAGGTGAAAGCCATTCAGGAGATGCCGATCCCACGAACTAACTGAGAAAGAAGTTCACGGATTACGAGAACAGATATTCAGCACTAGAACGGACGTGCTGCGCATTCGCTTGGGCTGCTCTGGCAGTACATGCTTTATCACGCAACTTGGCTCATCGCTCGCATGGGCGCACTGAAATACATATTCGAGAAAGCCTCTCTCTCTGGGGGGATAGCAAGGTGGCAAATGCTCCTGGCGGAATACTACATTGTTTTCAAGACTATCAAAGCCATCAAAGGCCAAGCACTGCCAGGTGATCTGCCAGTGTGTTCAGGGGTTAAAGGTATCTTCCTGACCACTATCCAAAGGATTCAGGCCTCTAAGACAGTCCCATAATTCTTGAGAGTCTTTATTTGTAGCTAAAGGCAGAGGGTCCGTTACAGACAGGTGCGGAGAACTAGTTAAGGTAACTTGGGAATAAGGGCTTGGAAGAGCAATGCGGAGAATCAGTTGTTGATTTCGCCCATTGTTGTTGCGAGCTCCATTGTAGTTGGAGCGAGAGGAACGATTATCAGAAGCAGCTGAAGTCTGAAACACAAAGGCTGATTGCTGCTCACTGTGTTGTGCAGCTTGTATGCGATGAAGACGCGATTCTTGGTTAAGGACCTTAGTCCGCAGCTCCTCAAACGATGGAACAGTCTTAGAGTCGGAGATGCTTGTAACAAAAGCTTCATATTCAAAGGGCTTTGTAGTGAAAACTATATCCTTTGGGGACATAGAAGAGAGTTGATAGCAGCCAAGGCATCAACCATAGACTTCAGTTCCCGTAAATAGGCATCCATAGGCTTGTTACCTTTCCTGTTATTCTGAATATCGAACTTCAATTTCATTTCTTTAGCCGTGGACTGATCAACAAATCTTTGCTCTAAAGCCATCCAAACATCCATATATGTTTTGTTTTCATATTCTATTGTAGACTTCCGTCAACATGTCCACTGAGAGTGTCGCATTCAACCAAGAGCGAACACTTTGATCCGTTCTCACCCAAGCACTATAAGCGGGGTTGAGATGAGCCCTTCCTTCGGCATCACTGATGAATTGAGGGGAACATGGAAAGGTCCCCTACACATAGCCCATTAAATCATTACTGATGAGTATAGGTTCAAACTGCGATTTCCAGAGAAGATAGTTGCGTCAGTCTAGCTTTATGGATACGAGATGGGTGCAGCAAGAAGGGGCGCAGGTGAGAAGGATGATGGGTTCTGGTAGGTGGAAGGGAAAGATTGAGGAGATGCATTGGAAGACATGGTGTATAACGGTGAGAAGGCAGCAGAGGGAACCGTGGTATATACCTGTGGGGAAGGCATGAAAACATGACTGGAGGGCTGTGGAATAGATGCCGAGGGTCCTGCAGTCGGTCCATGAACCCAATAAGAGGGCAACAATGGTTTCGGGTTCACAAAGGACAACGAACCAGATGCAGTGGTGTAGGACTGCAAAGCCGTAGCCTGTGACAGCGATGAAGACTCGATGCTTGAGTCTGTCATGAGTGAAGATGCCACTAGGGAAGCACTGAGAACGGCAGAAGACACACCAGTAGTGGAGGCAGGAATCAAAGTAGAGTTCTCAGAGGAAGAAGGAGCTGTTGAGTCAGATGTGGCATTAGACTTCAAATAGGTTCTTCTCGAAATGGTCATTAGTAAGCCAAGGAAGTGATTTCCCCAAGGCAAAGAGTCCGTTCATGGTAGAAGTCCTTTCCTTTCAACTAAGAATGCCGACTTTCCTCAAACGATTGGAACTAAGGTATCCTCGCCGAAGGAAAAGAAGAGTAAGCCAATAGTATCCCGGGGAAAGAAGAAAATGGCACATTGACATTCATCTTCCTCTCGAAGGGCTTTGAGAAGAGGGGCAACAGGGAAGATGCCGAGAATGGCCGTGTCTATGGGGATTACCGGTCTTAGTATGAATCTGTTGCAAATGCATGTGAGGGAGGAATGCCTTCATTCAAATTTAAAACTTGTCGTCTACTTGAAGGAAATGTTTGGAACAGGGAACTTACAATAATACAACGCCGCATTCTTCGAAGATTGAGGAACAAGACGAGATCTATTAAGAGAATGATTTATTCTCGAAAAAATATGAATAGTTACATCCAATTACAAACTACACGAAAGTTGCCCCTTTTTCATGGAGATTTACCCATCACAGAGATGCATAGAGGAACAGAACGAACTTCATATATCCCTTTTCCACTCAATCCAGAAACAAGATCGGACGTTATTCCGGTTCGTCTCCATTTTAGTGAAACTCTTCCTCAAGCAAGGCAGCCGATAAGTCATCGAAGGCTTTGTGTGAATAATGTAATAGTCAGCATTACTTCTTTTCAAGTTTCCCAAGGTTCTTTCATATCTTTGAAAGAAAATGATGCTATAATCTATTCAGAAATAAGGAGATCCTTCTATATCGAAATTTCAGTTTCTAAAATCATAGGAAAATTCCTGGATAGCCCGGTAAGAATGTGGAGAAGAACCAAAACGGAATGGTTCCGCTTACTTAAAACTAAGAGGGGATGCCGCCTACTACTGAAAGACCCGTTTTTGCAACAGTTGCGTTCTTCTATGCAAGACGAAGACTTAGAAAGAACAAAGAAGTTTGGATCCGAAAAAGTATGCTTAGGCAGTTCTTTCGCTGAACACAAGAGAATAAAGAGGAATTTTTATCATTTCAAATCGATATTCTTATCGAAGAGAAGGAACGAAAAAACCCTAAATAGAAAAAGAAGTCCTATAGTTTACAACTCTTCTTTCTATAGTAATTTGACCTCTTGCTCCACCCATCAGTCTTCTATGAAGAGAAAAATAAAAAGCTCTTCCCTATCTACTCATTATTCGGAGGTGAATTATAGAACACCAAAAGCTGTGCTATCTTATGGACCTAACATAGGTCACATCCCTCACGTGCGCCAAGAGCACATTCGATAGCATCCTCTTAAGGTTTAAAGATCCAAACCTTCTTCTTCTTAGCGGAAACGCACGTGGCCAAAACATATAAAGATCGGCATAGTCGCTCATAGGGGCATATCTCTCCGGAGAGAGGATAGTCTAGATCTTGATTCACTATTTCCATTTTTTTCTTTTTAGTTTGAGTGAACACCCGGTAGCCAATCGATCAGGACTAGGAGCTGCACCAAGACGGATTAGTTCGCCTTCGGGTTCTTAAGAAGAAAAAGAAGATCCCGGAGTTCTCTTTCTAGGTTGAGGAGATTGCTTTGACTTTCTTGTTAACCCTACCCGAAAGAGAGTGAGTGGCGGATTCAGAGAAAAGCTATTCTTCTTAGCAGTTTCACAAGTGAATGGAATGATTCTTCCCCCGAGGGTGACTTCACTACCTGGATCCTCATCTCTTGAACTCGTTCTGGCAGCTAGTTTAATGGCACCGGCATCTCATCTAGTCTAGATCGATTCCCTAAGAGCTTCTTCTCTAGCAGGCGATTTGGCCCATTTTATCTTTCCTGGTAATAAGGAAAGGCCTTTCCCTATCACGACCGCCTTCCTTTATTCGGAATTCATTCGTCTCAAAAGAAAGAGCTAGCAAACCACACCAATTCCATTCCAATTATCTCTGACAGAGCAGGATAGCTGCCATCAACCCTTTAGAGCGAGGGCCCTCCGAGACCAATGCAGAAGGAATAAGAGCCTTTATGCCTTGAGCCTTGAGCGAAATCATTGACCTTGCGCCTGGTTTGATTATGACATTGCCGCATTTCATCTCAAAGAGGATCTAACTCTTTCTTTCCGGCTTAGCCGAACTACTTGGCTCGGATCAATTCACTCTTTCTTTATCGCAAGCAAATAGCCAAAGAGCTGATGAAAGAGCACCGTCTTCTCTTATTCCTGAAAACATCTTCAGAGCAGTTATTACAAAAAGACTAGCATCTCTAACAGGAAAAGCAAGCAAAGACCTCCCCTTTGGTTTGGTGGCCTCCTTCCTTGATAAGAGTGAAAGCAGAATCAGAATCAGACTCTTGGACGTGGGATCTTGCCTAAATCAATTTCCATTGAGTGGGGTAAGTCTCAAAAAGCATTTCACCGGCACTCAGCCCTTCTCCCCTTACTCCAAGAGCCGAAACAGCCTCTATTCCTTCAACAGCAGTTAGGCCTTTTTCTAATCCTACAGCCCTTCTCCCAAGAGTTTCAGAAAAGGCTACCGACTTGGCCTACTTTGACTACGCTATTCTTCTCATTTCGAAAGAAGAAGTAGCCCCGCCGACGACAACAGATTCAATAGCTGGGGATCTTGCTAAGAATGAAACTCCTAACCTTAAATCATAGAACCGGGGATTATTTCCAAGAATCCGAAGTTGGAGCGGGGAAAAAAAAATCCCCAGTGGGTAGGGAAGCTGCCCATCCGTTATAGTTGCTTCAGAAAGAGAAATTGGAAGGTTGGGCGATCTCCTATCCTGTCCGGTCGTTGTGGCAAGCGAATCTATTGAGAGATATATTGAGCCGGTAAGCGGGATTTTCAGTCATCTATCCTTTATCTTTCCCTAGCGAGTGAAGAAAGAGTGGATAAAGTCTTGGATTAAGAAGGCTGGTCAGTAGAAAACCTGGAAGGATTGATTGAAATGCCGAGTTATCATAATAATATGTAGGAAGAAATAGACACGGGCGATAAGGGAGACTAGACTATGAATCGTCTACGGAAGCCAAAGGCAATAAAGAAAGAGAAAAAGAACCATTTTTTCCCGCCGCGCGGTTCACCTAATTAGATGGGCCTAGGCACTGATCGTCCTATATATCTTTTGATTCTCATTCTTAGCCGACTCCCCATTTGTTCTCACTGCTCTCCCATAGCCCAGTTTGACTTGATAATATCATGCCTTTCTTTATTTTCAGAGATCAAGAGATTAGCGGAAGGATAAAATGAAATTGGACCAATCTGCGAGTACCAGAAGCGGGTATTTACAATATTTACAAAAGGTGATGGCTCGCTCTTCGCCTCTGGGACAAGGCTAAGCACCAGAAAAGCAGGTTCAATGAAGTCCTAACTCAACCCCAGAAATCCATTCATTTTGTAGTGACCTTGGGAAGATCGGCGTTCCGTTGTATTCTATCACGTCAGATAAAGAAAGTACAAAAGTTCTCGTTAGATCAATTGTGATCCTTGGGTATCAGAGATAAGCTCTGTTTGGTACTGATGACTCTATACTGCTCATAGACTAGTATAGGTTCAAAAATATCCATTCCAATAGGCGCTAGCCCCAGAGCGAGGATAGAATCCTATGGCATATGTCTAGATGAAAAATTCTTTCTTTCCATTTTCCATCCATGTCCACTTCCTTCTGGATCGATACTCGCGCACGGGATCTTTTTCACCTAAGTTTCATGCGTTCTTCTCTCTTCGAATTCATTGGCAAAAGCATTTCCATTTGTTTTTTATTTTCTTCATTAAGCACCTTTAATCAATCAATCAATTGTTTCTAAGCTGGGAAGTTGGTTTCTTTTTTGGGTCACCCCCTTTCTTCTTGTTTCCAAGAGAAGAGGAGAAAATCTCATGAACATTTTTTTTTAGATAGAAAATCGAACAAGAAAAACCATTTCTTTTGTCTACGTTTATTCTTGCTTTATATTCTATATTATTCTAATTTCAGAAAAACGAAAAGATTCAAAACCCAAATAATCAGGCTGTAGTACCTTGGTTGAATTTTCACATAGACAGGATGCTCTACTCATCATAAGGAGATTCATATAAAATAAAAGGAGGTTTTTTTTTCATTTTTCTTTTTTTAGTTCTCCTTTTTTCTATCTTTTATTATCTATCCTAAAACATAATAAATATAGGTCAAAAACAAACGTGCTTGCAATTTGTTGTGAACTAATAGAATTTTTCTCTATTTCCTTTTTTCCCTTTAACCTCTTATCAATAGTTAGTGTCCTTTAGTTCTTTTTCCACTTAGATAGAAGTATCAGGCTACAATATTAAATCAATGTTTGTAAGAACTGTTCCAAGAGCTTCTTATGAAAATGTGCAATTTTATCGTTGTTTTTTCTCTTCTCTGTGAACTAAGATTTTTCTGGACTATTCATTTGACAATTCTTCCAGTTTCATCTATTCCTCTCTTCAAGGCAATATGTTTCCTATTTTGAATAGTTGGTTTATTGCACAAAAATATACAGAAAAATTCATACATAAGCAGGATTCCATTAATGAAACATTACATTACAAACCGAAAGCATTAAACACACATACTAAAAAACATATACTAAATAAAAGCATAACACCCCATCCTGCATCTACTTAACTAATGGATAATACAAGTACTAATTTCCTCCGTGCCCATATTCAATGACCTGGACTATGAGAGCCTGTCGCTCTGCCTCCAGAGCTCTCTCCCTCTCCTCCAAATTTGATATACGCGCGGAAGTAGCGGAAAGTCTCCTTTGCCTGATGACAGGATCCTCATCAATTCTTCTTCTCGTATGGAGGCGATTCATCGCTCTCAAGTTCCTTGAAAGATCATATTGCACTTGTGCAATTTCGTCTTGAATGGCAGAGAGCCTGTTTAACATTGCATTCATATCCATATCACTAGGGTTGGGGGGTAGAAGATAAGATAAAGGATGAGAGTGGAGTGAAGGAATGAAGTAAAAAACCTCCATTTATAGCCTAAGAAAAGAATCTCGCCCCGCGAGTACGCCGGACCTACTATACTCAAAAAAGGCTGTTTGTTTGAACAAACTCGGCGACCGTATAACAAATTGTTGCTTATAGCTGCAGACTTTATGAACCTGTACACCAGCTTACGTAGCTACAATCAACCCGTGTCATGCAGAATTCATTCCTTGCAGAAAAAGAATGAATAGTAGAAAAAAAGAGAATCGAATCCAATTTGCCCCCTTTTAAGTACTCTTTTTGGTCTAGAGAAGAGAAAACTTGAATAACTTAGTTATTAGTCAATTAGTCTTGCTTTTTTTTTTTCGTTTTTCTAAAAATGAAGATGCGAAAAAAGCAATCCATTTAGTAAAATCAGAAATGTAGATCTACATAAGAAACAAAATGTCTTCTATTCTCCCATTCTAAAGCCAATCGAGTTCATAACAACAAAAAAGAAGAAAGGAATGGATCTCACACATAGCCTATAGAAATGAAGAAGAAGCTTCGAGAAAGAAAGATGAGAGGAGAGAGAACAAGCAAGCAAGGGCCCGAAACAGAGGAAAATCCAAACAGAAAAAGAGAAAATCTTCCAAGCAAAAAACAAGATTGGAACCGGCAGAGAATGAAGCTTGAAAACTTGTCGTCCAGGCCTTAGCAAAGACAGACAAGAAGAAAGAGAGTTTCGTTAGAGGATGTTAGCCATGGGTCTTGTTCTGGAACACTTCACCAAGACCAAGTCGATCCGTATATAGAGTCATACTAATCGAGTCCTTCTTTATCTACTGAGTTGTAGTTGTTGGAAGAAAGAAAATAGCACGAGTACGATTCGCAGGCCATGTTCGGAATCGAACGAAATAGATTCGACCTAATGGGGTCCTATCTTCTAGCGGCTAGTGATTTAGGCGCTCGCTCAATGATTTATCATTTTGGAACCGTTGTCCTAGGCAACATGGGAGAGATAGGTGGAAAGACCACATGAGTCTCAACAAAGTGAGAAAAAGCTATCGAACATCCTCCGAATGCATTCTTTTTCTATGAATTGACTGTCTTTCATCTTTCTTCTCTTAGGAGATTCTTTGAAAAACTTTTGAAGGGAAAAATCGTAGTCGAGGAGCTTTGACGACGAGAGAAAGACTGACCCTACAGAATAGGATCCTTTACCAGTAGCTCATACTCCTAACTAGCTAGGCTTTCTATTGCATCTATATCTATTATAGGTTATAGGCTACTGTTGCGGAGCTCAAAACTAAAGAAAAAGAAACGCGGGCGCTGTTAAACGAATAAAAAGTTCATGATCCCCGATCTCAAGCAGGGAAAAGCGCCGAAGGGAGAATGCATCCGAACGGGGAAAGAGGATCTCGTAGATAAGGTGCCAAGAAGTGTGCCACCCCTAAATCCCTAAAGAAGCGGACTAGATGCCATGTTCCGATCTCATACTGGAATAGGAAATGACTACAAAAGTACTAGCTGCTCAGTTCCGTAGCTCCTATTGTTAGGCATCTATTAGTCTATTAGTGGAAAACGACCAATGAAAAGAACCAAAAAAAGAAAACTTGCGCGTGGCAGGAAAAAGTCCATTATCTCCATCTCTAAGAAGCCAGAAAGCGAGGAACCCTCCTCGAAGACACCATCTTGTGTTGTGGGAAAGAGGACGAAGGCGATAGAGAAAGCAGGACCGGGAGTGCACTAACCGAAAATAATCATATACAGTTGGAGTCGTCTATGGACTAGTCTATCTACAGCATAGATAATAGGAAATTTGGGCTT